CAAAATTTTGTGAATTTTTATGCAAAAGGTTTATCGACGGCGTGAATAATTTTGATAATATATCAAAGTCTATTCCTTCTTGATTGAAAGGAATTCCTACGGCTCCAACAAACAAAGTAAATAAAAGCAATACAAGCATAGGAAATAGCATAGTATTGTCTGATTCATGGGGATAATAGAAAGTTCTTGTATTAAGTCCAAAATTTTCAACAGTAATAAAAGTTTGATTTCTTACATTATTACTAATTTTATATGTTTTATTGCAAAAACAAGAAGCTCTTTTCGTATTATTCATTGTTAATAATGGTACTAACTCAAAATTTCTATTAAGTCTTTTTTCTTTTTCTTTACCCCATAAAGAGATTGAATATAAGGAGCTACTTTTTTTTCCACTGTAATTTATAAAATAAGTGTTTAAATGTCCTTCAAAAGTAAGTAAATAAATCCGAAACATATAAAATGCGGTTAATCCCGCTGTTGAACAAGCTATTATTGCAAAAATCGGCGAAAACAACAAACTATCATTAAGAATTTCATCTTTAGACCAAAAACAAGCAAGGGGTGGAATACCACAAAGAGAAAGTGTTCCTACTAAAAAGGCAGTTTTTGTAATCGGTACATGTTTTGTCAAACCACCCATAAGAATCATATTCTGACTTTTATCGGGAGAATATCCAACTATAGCTTCCATTGAATGAATTATGGATCCAGACCCTAAAAACAACAAAGCTTTCGAATAAGCATGAGTAATCAAATGAAATAAAGCGGATCGATAAGACCCCATACCTAGAGCTAACATCATATAACCCAGTTGAGACATTGTCGAATAGGCTAAACCTCTCTTAATGTCTTTTTGAGCAAGAGCTAAAGTGGCTCCTAAGAGTACTGTTATTATACCTATCAAAGATATTATATACATTATAGAAGGGATAACTATAAAAAGAGGAAGAAGACGAGCTACAAGAAAAATTCCCGCCGCTACCATAGTAGCAGCATGTATAAGAGCCGAAATAGGGGTAGGGCCCTCCATGGCATCAGGTAACCATACATGAAGAGGAAATTGTGCGGATTTAGCAATAGGACCCACAAATAAGAAAAATGCACACAAAGTAAGGAATAAGAGATTTACTCTATTATTTAAAATTAAATTATTGAATATTTCGAACAAATCCTGAAATTCAAAACTGCCGGTTATCCAATAAAGACCTAAAATTCCTAATAATAAACCAAAATCCCCTACACGATTAGTTACAAAAGCTTTTTGACAAGCATTCGCCGCAACAGGTCGTGTAAACCAAAAACCTATTAATAAATATGAACACATTCCAACTAATTCCCAAAAAAAATAAACTTGGATCAAATTAGAACTAGTAACTAATCCTAACATTGAAGTATTAAAAAAACCCATATAAGCAAAAAACCTCAGATATCCTTGATCATGAGACATATAATTGTCACTATAAATCAGAACCAAAATTCCAACAGTTGTAATTAATATTGACATAATAGAAGTAAGTGGATCAATAAAGTAACCGAACTCAAAAGAAAATTCATTATTTATGGTCCAAGACCATACATTTTGATGAATAGAACTTATAAAAATTTGTTGAATAAATAGATAGAGTGAAAAGATCATAACTATACTTAACAAAAAAATACTCAAAAAAGTCCACATACGCCGAAGGTTTTTTGTTGCTGTCGGAAAAAGTAGAAGTCCAACTCCTAGTAAAATAGGTACTGGAAGTGGAATGAAAGGGATGATCCATGAATATTGATATGTATGTTCCATAAAATAAAAAACCCTTTTTATTTTATTCTTAAATTTTTTATTTCTTATTCACTGGTTTGTATATATATATCCTATTTTTTTTTTTCAAAAGGGACAATAAAAAAGCACGCGATTTCAAACCGAAATATAAATTTTTTGAATTAGTATAATCCTTCATAAATTTTTGAAACGAAATATATATTCAAATCTAAAAATTAGAAGGGATTAAATAATATTACTAAGCTATTGCCAAAAAAAATTATTTGTCTTTTTTTATTACTACTAAATAAAATTGTGATTTTATACAGATACAGAAAAAGTTAATTATAATTCCGTATTACAATAATTTATATACATATATTAAGAATAGAACAAAGATTTACACGACAAAAAAAACTTAATATTAATTATATAAGAAAAAAACTTTCCATAAAAAAATTATTTTAGTTTTATAATTTAGAATTTTTAAGGAATTAATTTTAATTTTGGAATTTAGTGACTGTCTTCCAGTACACAAAGTGATTTTTTTGCAAGAATGATGATTATAATCGATATTATTTTTTACATATCAAGTAAAGAAATATCAGAATTTTTTTGATAATAAAATATAATCTAATTTTATTGATAATATAATTTATCAGTAGAGATTAATTAAATGAGCACTCTCGTACGGATTTCAAACGTTAAATAAAATAAAATTTTAATAACCAAAATTTATAAAAAAAGTAAAAAACCGTTGGGTTTTAAACTTTTTAATTTTTTTTGTTTTTAAAATAATATATAATAAAATTTTAAAGAAAAAACTAAATATGGAGTACGAAAGAATAGCATAATAAATGTCTTTGACATCCAATTATACCACTGAAAAACTTTTTTTCATTTTTGAATGGCAGTTCCAAAAAAACGTACTTCTATCTCGAAAAAGCGTATTCGTAAAAAAATTTGGAAAGGGAAGGGATATTGGACATCGTTGAAAGCTTTTTCGTTGGCTAAATCACTTTCTACAGGTAATTCAAAAAGTTTTGTTGTACAACAAAAAAATAACTAAAAAAGACTATAATAAAATAATTAGAATTATCCTAACAAAAAACTAATTTTCTAGAAAAAATAAATTAGGAACCAAAAGAGGAAAAAAAGACAATATATAGATAAAAATAAAAGTTAACATTTATTTTTTTAATTTCCAAACAAGGGATTCTTTTTTCCCCATCGCTAACTTGGTGCAATAATAAAAAAAGGTCTTGTATTTGCTCGTTAAGAGCAAATACAAGATCTTTAAGCGAAATCAATAGGTTCTTAAAATTATTTAATTCTAAGTGAAAAACTTTTAACTTTATACTTTTAGGAATTTTTTTTATCTGAATTGTTATATTCTTTACTTGGAATCAAATTGATAAAATCATGGATCCACAACAAGTGAATATTAGATAATAATAATAAATAATATATTATTTCTAAGTGATCGAAAAATCTTAAGTTTGTACAATATAAAAAGATGTAGCAAAACGGATGGTTTGAGAATTATTTTTTTTTCTTGATCAATTAGGCAAATCTTATTTTATTGAAAATTTCTAAGGATTTTGGCGAAGTTTTAATTTTTAGAAAAAGCATTTTTTTATAGAATACAAAAAAAAAGAAAGTACAAAAAGTTAATTTAAAAAATTTAAACGAACTCAGGTAAAAAAAAAGATATTAATTGAATTAAAACCCCAAAAACCTATTTAAACAGGTTTTTATTCATTAAATCTATTGTAAATTCCATTGAATTGGCCTCTTTATTTATATTTAAATCTCGACGATTGAATAAAAACTTGTTAGTATTGTTTTGAACAAGTTGCCGCTATGGTGAAATTGGTAGACACGCTGCTCTTAGGAAGCAGTGCTATAGCATCTCGGTTCGAGTCCGAGTAGCGGCATAAGATCTTATAAAAGAGATATTATATTATAAGTTTTATAATCAAACTAATACCCGATTTTCGAAAAAAGTCGGGTAAAACCTAGTATTAATTTATTAATTTTTAACAAATTTTTTATGATTTTTTCAATTTTAGAGCATATATTAACTCATATATCTTTTTCGGTCGTTTCTATTGTACTGGCAATTTATTTTTTAACTTTATTAGTTAATTTAGATGAAATCATAGGATTTTTTGATTCATCAGATAAAGGAATCGTAATTACGTTTTTTGGTATAACAGGATTATTGTTCACTCGTTGGATTTATTCAGGACATTTTCCATTAAGTAATTTATATGAATCATTAATTTTTCTTTCGTGGGCTTTTTCAATTATTCATATTGTTTCCTATTTTAATAAAAAACAAAAAAATCACCTAAACGCAATAACTGCGCCAAGTGCTGTTTTTATTCAGGGTTTTGCTACTTCAGGTCTTTTAAACAAAATGCCTCAGTCTGCAATATTAGTACCAGCTCTCCAGTCTCAGTGGTTAATGATGCACGTAAGTCTGATGATATTAGGCTATGGCGCTCTGTTATGCGGATCATTATTATCAATAGCTCTTCTAGTCATTACATTTCGCAAAGTTGGCCCGACTTTTTGGAAAAAAAATAAAAAAGAAAATAATTTCTTAAATGAATTATTTTCTTTTGATGTACTTTACGACATAAATGAAAGAAATTCTATTTTACTACAACAAAACATTAATTTTAGTTTTTCTCGAAATTATTATAGGTATCAATTGATTGAACAATTAGATTATTGGAGTTTTCGTATTATTAGTCTTGGATTTATTTTTTTAACCGTCGGCATTCTTTCAGGAGCTGTATGGGCTAATGAGACGTGGGGTTCATATTGGAATTGGGATCCAAAAGAAACTTGGGCGTTTATTACTTGGACCATATTCGCAATTTATTTACATATTAAAACAAATAGGAATGTTAGGGGTATAAATTCTGCAATTGTGGCTTCTATAGGCTTTCTTTTAATTTGGATATGCTATTTTGGTGTCAATCTTTTAGGAATTGGTTTACATAGTTATGGTTCATTTACATCGAATTAAATAAAACATTAACAAAAAAATAAAGGAATCCAAATCCAAATAAAAAATAATAGCATCTATATATATAACTTCATATAATATAAGTTAAGAACTCTAATTTAGTTATTAGTAGTAAATAATCAAGAACCTTTTGAATCAAGTAGTACAATGATTCAAAAGGTTCTCACAATACAAAGACCAAAGACTTCTGATTACAATTCAATTTAATGCTTTTTTTTATTTCCTGAAAACTAACCATAAAAATAATTAGATAAAATGGATTCGACCTTGTCACTTGCTAATGAGAGCACAAAATCAGGATAAATCCCAATACCTATTATTGGTAGAAGAATAGAGATTGAAAGAAATAACTCTCGGGGTCCAGAATCAAAAAAAGAAGGGTTTTTTACATTAATTAACTTGTATCCATAGAACATTTGCCGTAACATAGATAATAAATATATAGGAGTTAATATCATTCCAACTGCCATTACAAAAATAATTAAAATTTTTGAAATTAATAAATATTTTTGGCTGGTAATTATTCCAAAAAAAACGATTAATTCTGCAACAAAACCACTCATGCCCGGTAATGCAAGGGAAGCCATCGATAAGATAGTAAACATTGTAAATATCTTTGGAATGGAGATAGCCATTCCACCCATTTCATCAAGATAAACAAGCCGAATTCTATCATAACTAGTTCCTGCCAAGAAAAAAAGTGCAGCGCCAATAAATCCATGAGATATTATTTGTAAAATAGCTCCATTAAGTCCAGGGTCCGTTATAGAACCAATACCTATAATTATAAAACCCATATGAGATACAGAAGAATAGGCTATTCTCTTTTTTAAATTACGTTGACCAGGAGATGTTGAAGCTGCATAAATTATTTGGATTGTACCGACTACCATCAACCAAGGAGAAAACATAGAATGAGCGTGAGGCAATAATTCCATATTGATTCGAACCAACCCATATGCTCCCATTTTTAATAAGATTCCAGCGAGAAGCATACAGGTACTGTAATGTGCCTCGCCGTGGGTGTCAGGTAACCAAGTATGTAAAGGTATAATCGGTGATTTGACGGCAAAAGCAATAAGAAATCCAATATAAAAAAGTATTTCGAGTGTGACAGGATAGGATTGATTAGCTAATAGTTCTAAATTTAATGTTGGTTCGTTAGAACCATATAAACTTATACCTAAAACTCCTATTAATAAAAAAATAGAACTTCCTGCAGTGTATAAAATAAATTTTGTAGCTGAATACAGACGTTTCTTTCCACCCCACATGGATAAAAGTAGATAAACGGGAATTAATTCTAATTCCCACATGATGAAAAAAAGTAAAAGATCCCGAGAAGAAAATGATCCTATTTGACCGCTGTACATTGCTAACATCAGGAAATGGAATAATCGGGAATCCCGAGTAACAGGAAAAGCCGCTAAAGTAGCTAAAGTAGTAATAAATCCCGTCAGTAAAATAGTTCCTATAGAAAGTCCATCTACTCCCATTCTCCAGTAAAAATCAAAAAAATTTATCCATTTATAATCTTCGGACAGTTGAATTAATGGATCGTCCATTTTATAATTATAACAAAAAGCGTAGGTCGTTAGAAGAAGTTCTAATATACAAATGCATATAGTATACCATTTATTTACTTTATTTCCCCTATGCGGGAGAAATAACATTAACGAACCTGCAGATATTGGAAAAACAACAATTATTGTTAACCAAGGAAAATCATTCGTGGTAAAGACAAGATACACCAGGTCCAAAGAACGCGTACTCAAAAAAAAAAAAAATAAAAAAATATAATTTAACTTTTTTGAGTACGAGTACTTGTCAATAAAAAAAAATAAAATTTATTCCAAATTTATTCAAATGAGGTTTTCGGTAACGTATCAATAAGCTAGACCCATGCTTCGAGTTGTTTCATTCCATAAATAAACTCGAACGCTCAAAAAATCCGTTGGACAGGCAGATTCACATCTCTTACAACCAACACAGTCCTCGGTTCTTGGAGCGGAAGCTATTTGCTTAGCTTTACATCCATCCCAAGGTATCATTTCTAATACGTCTGTAGGGCATGCTCGGACACATTGAGTACATCCTATACAGGTATCATAAATTTTTACTGAATGTGACATAGGATCTATAGTTTTTTGAATGTCATAAATTTTCAATCTAGTAAACTTCTAACTGAATGATATATTAAAATACTAGATGAAGCAATGATTTCCTTTAATAGAATTTTTGTAATGAATTCTGGCTCAATTGATTAAAAAAAGGGGCTAAAATACTTTGATTTCTTATATTTTCACAAATATAATTTTAGTAAATCATAACCTATTTTATATATATATATGCAAATTCAAATCTATAATTTTTTTATTTATGCTACTTATTTAATAAGGTCGATTGGTTGATGCGAGTTGATTTTCTGTTACGATAAATTGACGAAACTATAGCTAATCCAATAGCTGCTTCAGCGGCTGCAATTGCTATAACAAAAATGCAGAAAATATCCCCTTTTAGTTGGGAATTATCAAAAAAATCAGAAAATGTTACGAAATTCATATTAACTGCATTGAGTATAAGTTCAAGACACATAAGAGCCCTAACCATATTTCGACTCGTGATCAATCCATAAAGACCAATCAAAAATAAATAGGCACTCAAAACAAGTACATGTTCGAGTATCATTCAGCAACTCCTTATCAATTTTGATTCATTTCAATATGAACAACAATTCACCGGATTCAATCAACTAGAATATAACAAAAAAGTACGAATAAAAACTATATTTAGGTAAAATTTATTTAGGTAAAAAAAATATTTTAAATATATATTTTATATATATATATTTAAAATATTAATATAGTATTCAATCAAATTTAATTGAATGAACGAAAAAAATATCATAACATACACAAAGTTTTCTTTAGTCTTTACTAATTGAACGTTTTTTATTGACGAGCCACCGAAATTGCACCTATCAAAGCAACTAAAAGAATTATTGAAATGAGTTCAAACGGAAGAAAAAAATCTGTTGATAAATGAATTCCTATTTGTTGACTATTACTTATTAAATCTTGCTCTAGAATCTGGTTTAATCTTGTAGTCCAAATAACCCCGTACCATGACGTATCGAGAATTGTAGAAATTAATGAAAAAAGAATAGTTGTACAAACCAACGAAGTAATCCCATTGCCAACGGTCCACAGATTGAAATTTGTGGAATATTCTGAATCATTCATGAACATCACGGCAAATATGATTAAAACATTTATGGCCCCAACGTAAATAAGGAGTTGTGCAGCAGCTACAAAATGGGAATTTGATAGAATATACAATAAAGATATACAAACAAGAACAAATCCTAAGGAAAAGGCCGAAAATATTGGGTTGGGCAGTAATACCACTCCCAGACCTCCTACTATAATACCGGATCCCAGAAAAACTAAAAGAAAATCATGTATTGGTCCAGGCAAATCCATTATATTATTAAAATAAGAAAAAAATCGAAACCCTTTTCATAACCTTATTAATTTAACCGGGGAATTTTTTTTAATATGTTTCTAATAGAGTGAAATTAGAATCTAATGGATATGAATTTATGTAGATACAATTATTAGACAGTTTCGCTTTTTTATGCTAAAGCGTTCAGCCTATCTGTTTAAATAAAGTAATTACGAGTTTATTATATAAAAAGAATGAGCCTTAATACTTAATATTATTATATAAATATAATACAAGTTTTTAATTAAATTCTTTATATAATTCAAAAAATTTGTATTATATTTTTAATAAACTTAATGGGTTTACCCATTTTTTGTTTGAGGTGAATTTAAAATTGTTCGAATAGTGTAATCGTCAATTACTGACATTGGTAAACGACCCAAAGCTATTTGATTATAATTCAATTCGTGACGATCATAAGTTGAAAATTCATATTCTTCAGTCATTGACAAACAATTTGTTGGACAATATTCAACACAATTACCGCAAAATATACAAATTCCAAAATCGATACTGTAATTAAGCAAGCGTTTTTTTCTAATATTCGTTTCCAATTTCCAATCAACAACAGGTAGATCTATAGGACATACTCGAACACATACTTCACAAGCAATGCATTTATCAAATTCAAAATGGATTCGCCCGCGGAAACGTTCCGAGGTTATTAATTTTTCATAGGGATATTGAATAGTTACAGGTAACCGATTTGTGTGGGATAAGGTAATCATGAAACCTTGACCAATATACCTTGCAGCTCGTAGGGTTTGTTGACCATAATTCATGAACCCGGTTATCATCGGAAGCATATTGTAATTATCTATGAATAATTTTATCTTTGTTTCTTTCTCTTGTTTAAAACAAGTAATGAAAATATTGGATTCATTTTCAATTTATAGTGAAAAGAGTTGGAAAGAAGTTGTTAATAATAGATTACCAAGGGAAATAGGTAAAAGAAATTTCCATCCAAGATTTAGTAGTTGATCCATTCTTAGCCTAGGTAAAGTCCATCTTGTTGCGATAGAAATGAACAAGAACAAATATGTTTTAGCTAATGTAATAAAGATACCAATTGTTGTTACAAAAGTTTGATCCCTTTCAAAGAGCTCCAGAATAGATATATACGGAATAGAAATATTCCAACCGCCTAAGTATAGAACTGTCACAAATAATGAGGAAATTAATAGATTTAGATAAGAAGCAACGTAAAATAAACCAAATTTGATACCTGAATATTCAGTTTGATAACCTGCTATTAATTCTTCTTCCGCTTCTGGTAAATCAAATGGTAATCTCTCGCATTCTGCTAGGGAAGAAATTAGAAAAATGATAAAACCTATAGGTTGACGCCACAAATTCCATCCCCAAAAACCATATTTTGATTGTGCCTCAACTATATCAACTGTACTTAAACTGTTAGATAATCCTAGTCGGTGATAACATTACTATTCTCACCGCTATTACAAAACCGTACATGAGGTCTTCGCCTCATACGGCTCCTCGGGGGCCATAAATAAATCTAAGGACCAGATTAGTATTAGTTAGATGGATATCATGTGTTCTAAAATAGATTAAATATAAATATATCTGGGGTCCCAAATTATACCAGTGGAATTCTGTCTGCTCAAATTCTAAGAATAAAAAAAGCGCTTCGGAATTCATCTCATCCTTTACAAATTTTAATTTCTATTTGTTGAGTAATAACTTAATTCTTTAATAAAAAACTCCTTGTAAAAAAAAAAAGGTATTTCAGCCCATCGTGGTTTTCAATTACGAAAAAGAATTAGACATCCTATTAGTTTATTATTCATGACATAAACTATATTTTATTTTCGAAATATATGAAAAAAATATCCTTGTTTCGTTCCTATTCTTCTTTCCTTTTAAAAAAGTTGGTGGACTTAAAAAATAAAAGATTATTTCGTTTCTGATAGTCATTACATTTATCGGTGGATAGGAGCATACTCTGAATCGGAATCTTGGGGAGTACTGTCTGATCATTTCTACTAATTTCAAGCCCCAATTAATCTTCTTTTTTTGTTATCTTATGGTATGCATAAATATCCTTTGCAATTTGTTTAATCTCTATTACAAATTCTTTGTGTATTTTGGTGTTTCTAACCATCCACTCACTTTTACCTAATTGCCGCTCACTTTGTAATACATGTATGTTAATCTATATAACTGATAGTGAAAACGCCATACGGTTAATATTTTGAACCCGCTTCAAGCCAGGATGACTAAATCAACCAACCTTGGGGTAAAGTGATTATTACGCTTATGTTTATTTCCGTTTAACCTTTGTACATAGGAAATGAGACTCAAATTTTTACTGCTAATTTCTGAGCAGTTTTTTTCACTCATATATAACTATCAAATTCCTTTTATTAAGATGAACCCAAAAATAAATATATATATTCCGTTTTTAACTTATTCGTCTAGAATAAACGTAATAGTAAAAATGTTTATATTTCAACGAATCGCACGTAGAGATATTGATAAAACACATAGAGTTAATGGTATTTCATAACTAATCGATTGGGCAGCAGCTCGCAGACCACCTAAAAAAGAATATTTATTATTTGATCCATATCCTGACATAAGAAGTCCAATAGGAGCAATACTTGAGATGGCAATCCATAAAAAAATACCGATATTGAGATCCGCTAAAACAAGGTGATTGCTAAAGGGAATTACTGAATAACTTAGTAAAATTGAGATCACTGCTATCGACGGTCCAATACTAAATAAAGGACTATTTCCTCTAGCTGGACGAATATCTTCTTTGAAAAGTAGTTTTGTCCCGTCGGCTAGGGCTTGAAGAATTCCCAACGGGCCGGCGTATTCAGGTCCAATACGTTGTTGTATCCCTGCAGATATTTCTCTTTCTAACCACACAATTACTAGTACACCTGTTATGATTCCCAATACAAGAGAAAATATAGGGACAAACATCCATATTAGTCCGTAGACCTCTTTTAAATATTCCAATCTAACAAAAGAATTTATAGTTTGTACTTCTGTTGCATAAATTATCATTTTAACGATCAACTTCTCCCATAATTATATCTATGCTACCGAGTATCGTCATAATATCAGCCAATTTCATTCTTTTAACTAGTTCAGGAAGAATTTGCAAATTAATAAAACCCGGTGGTCTTATTTTCCATCTCCAAGGAAAACCACTTTGATCTCCTATGAGAAAAATTCCCAACTCCCCTTTTGGGGCTTCAACTCTTACATAAAGTTCTTGTTTCGATAATTCAAAAGTAGGAGAAGGTTTTTTACTAATGAATCGATATTCAAAATCATTCCATTCTGGATTCCTATTTTTATCAAAGCCTCTGCTTTCTAAATTCTCATAGGGACCTCCTGGAAGTCCTTCCAGAGCCTGTTGAATAATTTTTATGGATTCTGTCATTTCACTAAGTCGTACTAAATAACGAGCTAATGAATCCCCTTGTTTTTGCCATTGAATTTCCCATTCAAATTCATCGTAAGACTCATAACGATCAACTTTACGAAGATCCCACGGTATTCCGGATGCGCGTAGCATTGGTCCGGATAAACCCCAATTTATTGCTTCTTCCCCACCAATAATTCCAACCCCTTCAACCCGTTCTAAAAAAATAGGATTTCGTGTAATAAGTTTTTGATATTCAACAACCTCGGTTAAAAAATAATCACAAAAATCCAAGCATTTATCTATCCAACCATAAGGTAAATCAGCCGCAATTCCTCCAATACGAAAAAAATTATGCATCATTCTCATACCGGTGGCAGATTCGAATAGATCATATATAAATTCTCGTTCTCTGAAAATATAGAAAAAAGGAGTCTGTGCACCAATATCTGCCATAAAAGGGCCGAGCCATAACAGATGAGAAGCTATACGACTCAATTCCAGCATAATTACTCTGATATAGCTGGCCCTTTTAGGAACTTGAATATTTCCCAATTGTTCTGGTCCATTTACTGTTATTGCTTCTGTAAACATAGTAGCTAAATAATCCCATCGCGTTACATAAGGTAAATATTGTATAATTGCTCGGTTTTCCGCAATTTTTTCCATTCCCCTGTGTAAATAACCCAATATGGGTTCACAGTCAACAACATCCTCGCCATCTAGAGTAACAATTAAGCGAAGAACACCATGCATGGATGGGTGGTGAGGTCCCATATTTACTATCATAAGATCTTTTCCTGTAACAGGTCTCTTCATAAGTTTTTCCTTGATTCGTTCTAGCATGAATTATATTGCTGAAAAATTAGTTTATAAAAAAATTAAATATCTAAAAAATTAATAAATTCACTTTTTTTTATTTAACGAGTTTTTAATTCCCGAATATTCAACTGATTAATTAATTCTTTATAACGTACTCTATTTTTTTTTGACAAATAAGCCAGCAGTCGTTGACGTTTTCCCAGAATTTTTCGTAGACCCCTCTGAGATAAATAATCTTTTCTGTGCAATTCCAAATGTGAAGTAAGTCTTCGTATCTTATTAGTGAAACTGAATACTTGAAATTCAACAGATCCCCTGCTTTCGTTTTTTTTTTCTTGAAATGAAATGAATGCATTTTTTATCATAAAAAGAAATCCTTCCCTTTTTTATATGAATTGAAAGATATTAGTTTTACTGATCAGTAATAATAGTGGTATTTTTTGTACAAGGATCTGAATTTAATTAGCAACTTTTTATTCTTAATTTTATTAAAAAGTATAAATTGAGATCTAAAAAGGAGGATTCTTTTAATTTATTTATCTATCTGTTCTGATTGGTATCTACGTCATTGATTAAATTAATCTCCTGTATAAAGATTAAATTTAAAACAATCCCTCATATTTGTGCATAGAGTTGGTTTCATATACCGTAACTTATATACTTATATATAGTAAAAAGGATCTATCATTAATGAATTTTAAATCGTGTATACATATGTATTCTTATCATACTGAAACGATTTCCGTTAGTAGTATTAAACCAATAGCGATTCATACAAGCTAAATCTTCTAATCTAAAGTTGGGCCAAAGAAAGGATTTTAATTTAATTAGTTTTTTTTTATCTTTATCAAGATCTTTCTTTTTATGTAAAACTGTGGTCCAGTTTTGAATATTCTTATCAAATCTTGAATTTATATCCCTCGTTTTTTTTTTTTTTAAGTTGAAACAAATTATAATTCGAAATTCTCTACGTCGTTTAGGAGATAGAATATTTTCCGGAACAAAGAAATCATAATTATATATATTTTTTTTTACAGTTTTGTTTTGATATTTTGTAATGGATTTTTCAATTTTTTTTTTGTATCTTTTACTTTTTTTATTTTTATGAACCAATGAAATACCTATGGTTCTATATATCATAAGTTGTCCATCGTTTTTTACAGACAAACGTACAGGTTCAATAATAAAAATTCCTTTTTTCATTAATTTTTCAAAAGTGAAATTCTTCTTAATCATTAGAATGTCTAGACTCATCTCCCCTCTTTCAATAGAAGATATCGCTATATCGTTTGGATTTTTTAGTCTAACCAAAAGACAGTATATTTTTATATTATTGAGAATTTTTTGATTAAAAAAACAATTCCATCGCAATTGAAAACGCGAATACCTTGTGAGAAATAAATCGAGTTCCGCTTCTGTATTGCTTTTGTATTGTTTTTTATTTTTACGTTTTTTTATCTTCGATTCCGCATAATTTTCTTCAATTTTTTTTTCTTGTTTTAATAGAGCCAGTTCAGGATTTATTTTTTTTTCTTGATCTGATTCAAGCTCTTCTTGACCCGCCAATTCTTTTTCTTCTTTATTTAGATTATAAAATCTAAGGGAGTTTTTTTCGTTTGATCGTATAAAACCTTTTTTATTTCCAGTGATCTTTTTATTAACATTTTTGTTTTCATTAAAATTGAAAAGAAGTAATTTAATTGGTATCACCCAAGGTTTATTTTTATATGTACTAGAAAAAAATAAAAATTCTGGAAAGAAAAAAAATTCAAAATTTGTTATACGACGATTTATTTTTTCTTCATTCATTCCCATCCAATCAAAAAGGTTTCTTTTTTTATTGGCAAGACCCGTCTTAGTTATTTTATCAACTCTTTGATAATTCTGAACTTTAGTCTTAATATATTTTTTTTTACTCTTGGTATCAATCCAGGGCTCAATATTTAATTTTTTTCTAAACCAAAAGTTTAGAAGTCTCCAATCCAAATATTTTCTATGCCGGATTTCCCCCATACCCCGAATATTATATTTTTCTAAAAAAAAAGAGATTAAACAATTATCTAGAGTAATACCTATAGACATGTCAAAAATTTTTTTTTCTGTAGAATGAATAGATTTGTAGCAAAAAAGATTATATATAGAATCTTTTTTTAAATTTTGTTTTGGATTTAATAACGAGTCGGTTTCAAAAAATTTTTGTTTTTTGTAATTATCAACTTTGTTTTTTTCATTTGAATCCTCTTTGGTTAAACTTAGCTTTAGAACTAGAGAGTCTTCGTTTATTTTATTTTTCCATTTTTGGGTTACTAATTTAGCCCACGCAACCTGAGGTAAATTGTATTGATAATGACTTCGTAACCAGTTTTTCCATGGATTTACTTCGGAATTTAAAAGTGTTTTATCTTTTAATTCATAATGAAAGATTCCTTGTTCTTGAAAAAAATCCTTTATTTGATTCTTAACAAAAAAGGATGTTATGCATATGTTATATTCAAGAACATCCTTTAATTTCGAAAAGTTACTAACTTGGATTTTTGATAATTTGTAAAATACATATGCTTGTGATAAAGAGCATAGGTCATAACTAAAAAAATTTTTTTTTGATATTAAATTTTTTATAGTCGAAATAAAATAAATGGTATTTTTTTTTTTTAATTTTTCTCCTGTTTCTTCATTCTTGTAAATATTTTTATCAAGAATTGTTTTTGTTGATTCAAAAAAAAGTTGTGTAGTAATTCTTGGAATATCAATGATACCTAGAAAAATAGCTATAGACTGTTGTTCGACGCAAAATCTTATAAAAAAAACGGATTTACGAATTAATCGGGTATTTTGTCTTTTGAATGTCTGCCAAAATTTTTTTGATGACTTAATTATTTTATAACCATAACGCGATTTGTTACAACTATTAGTTAGGTTTTGTTTTTCTTTTGAAATTTCTTCTATTTGATTTCTGATTGTCTTTATTCTATCAATCAAAATTTTTTTTTTTTTTTCGCTGAGTGAAGAATTTCTCCACTCCGTGGATTTATTTTCAACAGATAGTTCATCAATCATCTGATTATTCATTATTGAATCTTTTTTAGTTTCATTTAATTCATATATTTCTCTTAGGCCAAATAATGGAATTAGATTTCGTTTTGAAAGGCCTTTCATTTTTCCTTTTATAAAAAGAAAGTTTTTGATAATCCAGTGTTTAATTTCTTTTTCGACTTTTAGGAAAATTGTTGCTCTTTCTTTGAAAATCCTTAAAACCAGAAAAGACTTAGTTTTGTGTTTTTTTATTCTTTTTTTTAATTCTTTATAAATAGGTTTAAAAAAAGGGGGCTTTTTTTGGGCAGAACCAAATGGTAGTTTGGTTTCCACCCCCCAAACTGTTAAAAAACAAAAATCGTTTTTTTCTACTTTGTCTTTTTTTTTTTTTAGTGGAGCCTTCTGAGATGATTGAAATTTAGATTTATGCCAAGGTTTAAGATAAAAAGGAAATAGGATTTTTATCTGAATACCATCCGTTAACCAGTTTCTTGGAAATTCTGTTTCGGACAGTTGAACCCCATTATAAGTGCATTTAACATGCATTTCACGTTTCCAATCCTTTAAATCCTCGGACCACTCGGGAAATTGAAATAATAACATACGGACGCTATTTTTAATTATTATCAATAAAGGTAATATAATATATTTTCTAAGAATAGATTGAGTTACTAAGAGAGAACCTCTTATTATTTGAGCAAATTGGAAGCTATCCCAAGTTTCTGCAATTTCTATCCGGTTTTTTTCTTCTATTTTTGATTGGTCTTCGACTTTTTTTTCAATTGTTTTTTTTTTTTTGTTTTTCCACATGAAATTTCTAATAATTTTTTTTTTTAGCCCCCATATATCAAAAAAAAAAAAAAAAAGTTTATCTATTCTATCAAAAAAAAGAGGGGAATGTACTTTTGCTTGAAAAAATTCCCAAATAACAGTTTTACGCCTTTGGGAACGCATGGATCCTTTAATTATCTCTCGCCGAAAATCAGATTGTTGTGAATAACGGATCAAAGCCATTTCATTTTTTTGATCAGAATTTTTATTATCCTTGAGATTAATAAAAATCTCGTTATGCGGCTCTTTATCAGTAAAAACCACTACACGTTTTGCTTTTCTTGAACGAATTCCAGGCTCCATAGGTACATTTTCTTCAGTTTCGCCTTCCAATTCTTCCAACTCACTTTTTAATTTGTATGACCATCGAGGAACTTTTTTCTTTATTTCATGTAAATAAAGTAAATTTTTTATAATATTTTGATCGTTGCTATCCGTTATCACGACATCAAATAAAAATTTGAAAATTTTGATCTCTTCTTCTGAATTAATTTTATCTTCTTGGGGTTCGTAAAAAAAAGAAAGTTTTTTCTCTAAATATTTTATATTCAATTTTTCTATTGTTTGCTCAAATTTGTGATAATTAATCTTCAGAAGTATACCATGAATCTTGTTTATCCAAGAACCTCCTATATTATTTTTTATATAGGTTTCGTTTAAGATTTGGAATTGAGGTAATTTTTTAATTCTTCCGCGAGAGATCCCATGCAAAAATGGATCATAAATTTTAGGTAAATATTCTTTTTTAGTTTCGTTATGACAAAATCGAGTAGTTTTTTCCAGTATATTTTCAACAGACCATTCCTTATCTAAAGCTTCAATTCGCTTTAAAAATTCGTTTTTTAAGTTTTCCTCTTTTTCTTCATTGATCAAACTCCAACAAGTATAAACTTGGTCAGAGGGTGCTTTTTCTCTTTTAAATGAAGGTATCTTTTTTTGGATCATTTCAAAAAAAGTTGAGAGGTTGGGGGGATATGTAAAAGATATTCGTTCTTTTCCATCACTTCGGCATGTATAAAAAAAATATTGTGACATTTCATTTCTTACAGTATTTTCAATTTTATCATTTTTTATATATCGATTTGGTCGATTCCATCTTTTATAATCGAAAAGTAGAGTTACA